AAGATAAAGTGCCTGAAAATAGGGTCACCATGATAGGGTGGATAATGTGTAATTATACACCTTTATTACTAAATACAGAATCAAACTGTTCTAGAAATATCAAAAATTTCTGTGCATCTTACACCAAAAAGTAAAAAAAGATAAGCTAAATTAAGCTAATAGGCTCATACCCTTTATATGAGAGTATAAAGCTCTCTCTTTTTAATCAACCTATCATTTATATTATTTCTATGCACATTAACCACGGGAACTATATTATCAATTAGATCCAGAGAATGGATTATTATATGAATTGGAATAGAAGTAAATCTTATATCATTTATTCCTATAATAAAAACAGGCATATCACCATATGAAAGAGAAGCATCAATAAAATATTTCATTGTACAAGCACTGGCATCAACAATTTTAATAATAGCAGTTTTAATAGAAATAAATTCACAAGCAACCTGAACAACCACTTTAATATTGGCCCTATTTTTAAAAATGGGGGCAGCACCATTTCACATTTGATATCCAGGAGTAATACAAGGAATTAGATGAAGAAATTGTGTGATTCTGATAACATGACAAAAAATCGCCCCGATAATTATAATTAGATATTTAATGACAAATAATACAATAACAATAATTATTATTACAATAAGAGTAATAGTTGGAGCAATCGGTACAATAAACCAAACTTCTCTACGAAAATTAATGGCCTACTCATCAATTAGTCACCTAGGGTGGCTAATCATAGCAATACTAATAAGAAATTATTATTGGATAATATACTTCATATTATATAGAACAGTTACCACCATTACAGTAATAATATTTTGAAACATAAGAATATACCACTTAACTCAAATCATAAACATAAAAATAGATGGAAAAATCAAAACTATATTATTCAGAAGTATCTTGTCTCTGGGGGGTATGCCCCCCTTTACAGGATTTATTCCAAAATGAATTTTAATTCAAAACATAATTAATTCAGAAAACTATATTATAACTATAATTATGGTTATATCTACACTCATAACATTATACGCATATATGCGTATAACATACACGGCATTTTCAATAAGAAATCAAATCACGTACTGACAAGTACGAGTGTCTAATCAACAAATAATATTTATATTAATATCAATTACATTAATAGGAATTCCTATAATTGGGATAGTAAGATTACCATAAATAAAGCCTTATGTTAAAATGAAACAAATAGCCTTCAAAGCTGCAAATGAAAGTAAAATTCTTTTAGGCTTTAGTTTTAATAACAACTTTAGAATTGCAACCTAACATCATAATTTGACTATAAAGCCTAGTAAGAGAGGATACTCCTAACATCATAATTTGACTATAAAGCCTAGTAAGAGAGGATACCCTCATTTATAGATTTACAGTCTCCCGTTTTAAATCTCAACCACCTTACTTGAAAAATGAGACAATGACTTTTTTCCACAAATCACAAAGACATCGGTACACTTTACTTAATTTTTGGAACTTGGGCAGGAATGGTAGGCACAGCATTAAGAATGATAATTCGTGTAGAACTAGGACAACCAGGATCACTGATTGGAGACGATCAAATCTACAATGTAGTAGTTACAGCTCATGCATTTGTAATAATCTTTTTTATAGTAATACCAATTATAATTGGAGGGTTTGGTAACTGATTAGTGCCATTAATATTAGGGGCCCCAGATATGGCTTTCCCACGATTAAATAACATAAGATTTTGACTATTACCTCCCGCGCTAACTATTCTAATAGCAAGAAGTTTAGTAGAAAGAGGGGCTGGCACAGGTTGAACAGTTTACCCCCCACTAGCTAGTGGGGTAGGACATGCAGGAGCATCCGTAGACCTAACGATTTTTTCCCTTCACCTAGCAGGTGTATCCTCAATTTTAGGGGCTATCAACTTTATCACAACAACTATTAATATAAAAACACCAGGTATAAAACTAGATCAAATACCCTTGCTAGTATGAGCAGTAGTAATCACTGCATTACTATTACTTCTATCTCTTCCGGTACTTGCAGGAGCCATCACAATACTATTAACAGACCGTAACATAAATACATCGTTTTTCGACCCAGCGGGGGGAGGGGATCCAATTTTATACCAACACCTATTTTGATTTTTTGGACACCCAGAGGTGTATATTTTAATTTTGCCTGGATTTGGAATAATCTCCCATATTATCGCACAAGAAAGAGGAAAAAAGGAAACATTTGGGGTACTAGGAATAATTTATGCAATAATAGCAATTGGACTACTAGGATTTGTAGTATGGGCACACCACATATTTACAGTAGGAATAGATGTAGACACACGAGCATACTTTACATCAGCAACAATAGTGATTGCAGTTCCAACTGGAATTAAAATTTTTAGATGATTAGCCACTCTCCATGGAACCCAATTCAATTATTCACCATCTCTTTTATGGGCCCTGGGATTCGTATTTTTATTTACTGTAGGAGGATTAACAGGAGTGGTTTTAGCAAACTCATCAATTGATATTGCAATACATGACACATATTACGTGGTAGCACATTTTCACTATGTGTTATCAATAGGAGCAGTATTCGCTATTATAGGGGGACTAGTACACTGATTCCCCTTATTTACAGGAGTAACTATGAACAACACAATACTAAAGGCGCAATTTATTACAATATTCGCAGGTGTAAACTTAACATTCTTCCCTCAACACTTCCTAGGACTTGCGGGCATACCACGACGATACTCAGATTACCCTGATGCATATACCTCATGAAACATTATGTCCACCCTGGGTGGATCAATTTCAACAATAAGAGTTATTATATTAATATTCATCTTATGAGAAGCCCTAGCTTCTCAACGACAAGTATTAGCAATTAATGCTCTTAGAACTTCAATTGAATGATACCAAATAACTCCACCCACAGAGCATAGATACTCAGAATTACCACTAGCAATCAAATTTTAATGTGGCAGAAAAGTGCTATGGATTTAAGCTCCATCCATGAAGAGCTAATCTTCCATTAAAAATGGCAACATGAGCACAATTAAGATTTCAAGAGTCCGGATCCCCTATAATAGAACAAATAATCAACTTTCATGATCACACAATAATAATCCTATTAATAATTACAATGATAGTGGGTTACATTATAACATCAATAATTTGAAATAAGCAGACCAATCGAAACTTATTGGATGGGCAGATAATTGAAACAGCGTGAACAATCCTACCAGTATTAATTTTGATTGCAATTGCCTTACCCTCTCTACGACTATTATATTTAATAGATGAAATTAGAGAGCCATCTATTACACTAAAAACAATTGGGCACCAATGATATTGGAGATATGAATACTCTGATTTCAATCAAGTAGAATTTGACTCATATATAATCCCCTCAAATGAAATAAGAAAGGATATATCACGACTATTAGAAGTAGACAACCGAACAGTATTACCAATACTAACACAAGTACGAGTACTTGTAACAGCAGCAGATGTACTTCACTCATGAACAGTACCATCAATAGGAGTGAAGGTAGACGCCACACCAGGCCGAATTAACCAAACTAGTTTTCTCATAAGACGGCCTGGATTATTCTACGGTCAATGCTCAGAAATTTGTGGGGCAAACCACAGATTTATACCTATCTCAATTGAAAGAGTAAGTATTAAAACATTTTTGGAATGAATTAAGAAAAATGCAGAAAATTCATTGGATGACTGAAAGTAAGTAATGGTCTCTTAAACCATAAAATAGTAATATAACGAAATACTTCCAATGAGAAAGTTAGTTAAATAATAACATTAGAATGTCAAACTAAAATAATTGATCATTCAATACTTTCTAATTCCTCAAATAGCACCAATAAGATGATTAACATTATTTACTTTATTCTCAATAAATATGGTAATTATAGCAATAATTAACTATTATTTATATACTCCAACAATGGAAACTAAATCAATGAGAGTGAAATTAACCCAAAAAATAAGTTGAAAATGATAACAAATTTATTCTCAACATTTGATCCAATATCATCAATTATAAGAATACCTATTAATTGAAGATCATCTATAGTAGGGATAGCAATAGTTCCAATAATATTCTGGCTAATTCCATCACGATTAAGAGCAATATGATTTACAGTAATAAGTATTCTACATAATGAATTCAAAACACTACTAGGAAGTAAAAGTTTCAATGGAAGAACCTTTATATTTGTATCACTATTCACAATAATTGCACTTATTAATTTTCTTGGACTGTTTCCATACATTTTCACCAACTCAAGACACATGGCATTTACTATAGCCTTAGCTATACCTATATGACTAAGATATATAATTTATGGGTGAATAAACCAAACCGCACATATATTCGCACATCTAGTACCACAAGGCACTCCGGGTGTATTGATACCATTTATAGTATTAATTGAAACAATTAGAAACATAATCCGGCCAGGAACTCTAGCAGTACGACTAGCAGCAAACATAATTGCTGGCCACCTATTAATAACATTACTGGGTAATACTGGACCATCTCTATCCTATACAATAATAACAGTATTATTAATAGTACAAATCGCTCTGTTAATACTAGAGTCAGCAGTATCAATCATTCAATCTTATGTATTTGCAGTATTAAGAACACTATACTCCAGAGAGGTAAACTAATGTCAACACATCAAAACCACCCTTACCACCTTGTAGATCAAAGACCATGACCACTAACTGGAGCTATTGGAGCAATAACTATACTTACAGGAATAGTAAGATGATTCCACCTACAAAACAATATATTAATAATAATAGGGATTATTATTTTATCTATAACAATATACCAGTGATGGCGGGACATTTCACGAGAAGGAACAATACAAGGACTTCACACTAGAAAAGTAGTAATTGGACTACGATGGGGAATAATTTTATTTATTACCTCTGAAGTATTATTCTTCTTCTCTTTTTTTTGAGCATACTTTCATAGTAGACTATCTCCTGCAGTGGAAATTGGTAATATATGACCACCTATAGGAATCACACCATTTGATCCCATATCAATCCCGATACTAAATACATCAATTCTACTAAGATCGGGAGTAACAGTAACATGAGCTCATCATAGATTAATGGAAAATAACAAAAGACAGGCAACACAGGGACTATTCTTCACAGTAATACTAGGATTATATTTTACCATCCTACAGGGATATGAATACTGGGAAGCTCCATTTACTATTGCCGATTCAGTTTATGGGTCATCATTCTTCGTAGCAACAGGATTCCATGGCTTACATGTAATAATTGGGACTACATTTTTAATAGTGTGTCTATTACGGCATTATAGAAATCACTTCTCCAAAAAACATCACTTTGGATTTGAAGCAGCAGCATGATACTGACATTTTGTAGACGTGGTATGACTATTTCTATACATAGCAATTTATTGATGAGGTAGATATTTATTTAGTATAAAACGTACAATTGACTTCCAATCAAAAAGGCTGGTAAACCAGAATAAATAATTAATATATTAATACTAACAGGAATTATTATTATAATAATCGCAACAATCATAATAGCAATAGCCTCAATACTAGCAAAAAAATCCCTAATCGACCGAGAGAAGAGAACTCCATTCGAATGTGGATTTGACCCCTTTTACAAGGCACGAATCCCATTCTCACTAAAATTCTTTTTAGTGGCAGTAATTTTCTTAATCTTTGATGTGGAAATCGCAATCATTATGCCAACTATGATAGCCATAAAATCATCAGACCCATTACAATGAGGAATATCATTTACAATCGTAATTGTAATCTTACTAGTAGGACTATACTATGAATGAATTCAGGGATCACTTGAATGGTCAACATAGGACTATAGTTAAAAATAACATTTAATTTGCAATTAAAAAGTATTGATTAATTCAATTTGTCTTAAATGAAAAGTAAAATATTACACTCAGTTTCGACCTGAAAATTGACATAAAATTGTCTTCATTTAATTGAAGCCAAAACAGAGGCATATCACTGTTAATGATAAAATTGAAAATTTTTCCAATTAAGGGGGAAAGTAGAACACGATAATAAGCCGCTAACTTAATTATCTAGCGGTTAAAATCCGTTATTACCCCTATATTTATATAGTTTATAAAACATTACATTTTCAATGTAAAGATAAAAGAAATCTTTTTATAAATGTCCAAGGGTATTAAATTACCATCAATACAGCTTCAATGTAAAGCTTTTAAAATTAAGCTAGAAAAAAAAAAAAAAATAATAATAATTATTGGAAAAGGAAAAAAGATAAAAAAAAATCAGTCGTTCACCATTCACTCACACTCACATGCATTAAACATAAAGAAATAATAAAGTGTTCTCCAAAATCTTTGAGATCCAAGTAGTTCATATATGCGATATTTGAATCTGTTGGTGACGGTGTCAATAGAAAGGGGAGGAAAAATAAGGCCACGAGTACTAATGTAAGGTATAAACCATATAGAGCCAGAAAAAAAAGAAGGAAGAATAAAAAAGTAACTTAATAGGTTATGGTTATAAAAATAAAAAGAAAAAAAATAACCTAAAAGTCCTCCTAACACTCTCACTAAAATAGTAAGAAATTTAAGAAAAGGTGGTAAACAAACTATATAGGGAATAGGAAAAATAAGCCAAGAAAGAAGTCTACCCCCACAGACAGAAACTAAAACCATAAAAAATATACTTCGCAACATGCACCAAGAATCATCATTAGCACAAGTGGAAGAACCTATACAAACAGAACCAAAGACAGTAAAAGAAAGAAGACGAGAAGTATAACACACAGTAAGACCCGTAGAAACGAAATAAAACAAAAAACTAATAAAATTTAATATAGAAAAAGATCTAATCTCCAAGATTAAGTCCTTTGAATAAAACCCAGCAAGAAAGGGTATGCCACACAAAGAAAGATTGGAAACACAAAAACAGACAGAAGTTAAAGGTATATAATCAAGAAGAGAGCCTATATAACGAATATCTTGACAATCGCCTATGTTATGAATAATGACCCCAGCACACATGAAAAGTAAAGCTTTAAATAAAGCATGGGTAAGGAGATGAAAAAAGGCAAGATTATAGAATCCTATAGATAAAATTCTTATTATAAGGCCAAGCTGTCTCAAAGTAGAAAGAGCAATAATTTTTTTCAAATCAAATTCAAAATTAGCACCAAGGCCAGACATAAATATGGTTATACCACCAATAAATAAAAGATAAAAAGAGAATCCACTAATTATAATAAGAGAATTAAATCGAATTATTAAATAAACCCCAGCCGTAACAAGAGTAGAAGAATGAACTAAGGCAGAAACAGGAGTAGGAGCCGCCATAGCAGCAGGGAGTCAAGAAGAAAAAGGAATCTGAGCTCTCTTGGTTATAGCAGCAAAAATTATCAAAAAAGAAATAACCTTAGATTCAAAATTAACCGACATCAAATCAAAATAAAAAATATAATTTCAAGAACCATAATTAAGTATTCAAGCAATACTTAATAAAAAAGCAACATCGCCCAACCGATTAGACAATACAGTTAATATGCCCGCACTATAAGACTTAGAATTCTGATAATAAATAACTAATAAATAAGAAACAAGACCAAGACCATCTCACCCCAAAAGAATAGAAATTATATTAGGTCTAATGATAAGTAACATTATAGATATAACGAACAAAATAACTAAAAAGACAAAACGGACCAAATAAGTATCCCCCATTATATAATCATGAGTATAAAAAATGACCATGGAAGAAATAAAAAGAACAAATCTTATGAACAATAAAGATATATAATCAAATAAAAAAGTTATAATGATATCAACAGTTATAAGGGTACAGATATGCCAGTCAACAAAATAACACAAATCATTAATACAAAAATAAAGGCCCAACAACAAAAAACAAAATCTAAAAAGTCCTAAAAAGAAAAAGGAAATAAAACAAATTTTTGAACGCCAACTAATTATCCAAGGTATAAAATACATCAATGACACCACAAATCACCATTTTAATTAAACTACTTAGAATATAATTAATTATAAAATAAACCAACATTCAAAATAAAAATATTCAAAGGAACCCAATGCAAGGATAATAATAAATACTCTCGTAAAGTGCCAGACATAAAACTATATAAACAGGAAAAAATCTTGCCATGCTGAGAGTAAGAATATAAATACAAACTATAAGCAGCACTAAAAAAAGAAAGCAAAGAAATAATAAGAATAGAAAATCATCTCCATGAAATAATTCTATTGATTAATCTAATCTCTCCTAATAGGTTTAGGCTAGGAGGAGCAGATATATTGGAAGAACAAAGAAGAAACCACCAAAGACCTATGCTAGGTATAAGATTAATAAGACCCTTATTGATAAATAATGAACGGCTAGATAGCCGTTCATATGAAATGTTTGCTAAACAAAACATACCAGAAGAACAAAGACCATGAGAAATTATAATAATATAAGAACCACTAATACCCCATATAGTTAAAGTTAATAAACCGGATAATATAATCCCTATATGGGCAACAGAAGAATAAGCAATCAAAGACTTTAAATCAGACTGACGTAAACAAATTAAACTAACCAAAACACCCCCAAAAAGACCTAAACCAATTAAAAAATAATTAAAATGAACCCCCAAAAAATAAATTAAAGAAAAAACACGTAATAAGCCATATCCACCTAGTTTTAATAAAACACCGGCCAAAATTATAGAACCAGAAACGGGGGCCTCAACATGCGCCTTAGGGAGTCACAAATGAAAAATAAATAGGGGCAACTTTACCAGAAAAGCAAGAATTATACAAACATAAAAATAAATACCAACACAAATATCCATAGAAAAAAATAAATGAAAATTTAAAGTAAATCCTAAAAAGTAAAGATTAAAAATAGAAAGAAGAAGAGGAAGAGAAGCAAATAAAGTATAAAAAAAAAGATAAAGACCAGCCTGAATACGCTCAGGTTGATAGCCCCAACCCAACACAAGAAAAAAGGTTGGAATAAGAGAACTTTCAAAAAAAACGTAAAACATAAAAAAATTCATACTAAAAAAAGTAAGGACCAAAAACCCTAAAAGAAATAGAACCGTCAACAAAAACTGAGAAGAATAATTTCGATTTAAATAGACAGAGCTACTAGCTAAAATCATTAAACTACAAATTCAAAATCTTAATAAAACCAAACCATAAGATAAAATATCAGTACCAAAATAATGATTTAAGTTGGAAACAAAAAGGAAAGAATAACCAGAAAAAATATAAATAAAAGAACAAATAAATAAAAAAGAAGAAAAAACCCAATAATTAACCAAAAAACATAAGGGGATCAAAAAAAAGAGAAGAAAAATAAATCTTAACATTGAACCATATTGAACACACCAAAGAAATCAGCACCATGAGTACGAATTATAGAAACTAGAATAGAAAGACCTAATGCACCCTCACAAACTCTAAACCCAAGAAAATATATCAAAAAATATAAATCAAATAAAAAAAATACCAAAATAATAAATATATAGAAAAATAAAGAAAGAAAAATAAACTCCAATCTAAGAAGGGTGGAAAGCAAATGCTTGCGCTTACTTACAAAAGAAAAAACACCAATTAAAAATAAAAATAAAAAGAGAGAGGAATAAATTATTAACATTAGTTATAGTAGTTTAATAAAACAATGGTCTTGTAAGCCAGAATTGAGATAGTTTTCTCCTAAAACTAACCCCAAAAATATCAGAGAAGAAGAATTTACACCCCATCATTAACCTCCAAAATTAATATTTTATTTAAACTAATCTCTGCATTAGACAGTCTATTGTTATAGCCTTAACAACATTCAATGCAATGTTATTCATATTAATAAAACATCCTATGTCAACGGGAATTGTACTAATAGCACATACAATTTTAGTATGCTTTTTAACAAATAATGCAGCACGAGATGCCTGGTTTTCTTATATCCTTTTCCTAGTATTTTTAGGGGGGATGCTTGTATTTTCTTATATCCTTTTCATAGTATTTTTAGGGGGGATGTTAGTATTATTTATCTACTTAACCAGAGTGGCATCAAATGAACTATTTAATATACCAAGATATAGATGTATTTTGGTGCTACCAATTTTAATACTGATAATAATAATTATGGACCCCATTCTGTTAACAAACAACTCGGAAGAGTCTGTGATTTTAGAAAAGAAAGAGATTATTACTACCACAATAATATTCAATTATCCGTATAATTTTATAACAATTGCTGTAATCACATATTTATTTTTAACACTAATTGTTGTTGTAAAAATTACAGAATCTCATGTGGGACCACTACGAAGAAGAGACTAATGAATAAGCCAATACGATCAGTTCATCCATTAATAAAAATTGCCAACAACGCCTTAGTGGACCTACCAACACCATCAAACATCACGATATGGTGAAACTTTGGATCACTACTAGGGCTATGTCTAATTCTACAAATCGTTACCGGACTATTCCTAGCAATACACTATACCGCTAATATTGAAATAGCATTTTATAGAGTAAACCATATTTGTCGAGATGTAAATAACGGATGAATATTACGAACTATCCATGCAAATGGAGCATCGTTTTTTTTTATTTGTATTTATATGCACATTGGCCGAAACATGTACTACGGATCATACAAGTATATACACACTTGATCTGTAGGAGTATTAATCTTATTCTTAGTAATAGCGACTGCTTTTATAGGATATGTACTACCGTGAGGTCAAATATCCTTTTGGGGGGCAACAGTAATTACAAATTTACTATCCGCAATCCCATACCTAGGAATTGACTTAGTACAATGAGTATGAGGGGGATTTGCAGTAGACAACGCAACCTTAACACGATTTTTTGCCTTTCACTTTATTCTACCATTCATTGTAGCAGCTGCTACAATAGTACATTTATTATTTTTACACCAAACAGGGTCAAATAATCCTACAGGAATAAGAAGAGAAATAGATAAAGTACCATTTCACCCATATTTTACATGAAGGGACGTAATAGGATTCGTAATAATAATTGGTGCATTAGTGATGTTATCTCTCACTAACCCTTATATATTAGGAGACCCGGATAATTTTACCCCAGCCAATCCATTAGTAACCCCAGTTCACATTCAACCAGAATGATACTTCCTATTTGCATACGCAATTCTACGGTCAATTCCTAATAAACTAGGAGGGGTACTAGCGCTAGTTACATCAATTGCAATTCTATTTATTATACCAATATATAAGAGCAAATTCCGAAGAATACAATTTTATCCTATTAACCAAATAATATATTGGATAATAATTAGAACAGTACTGATATTAACATGAATTGGAGCACGTCCAGTAGAAGAGCCCTTTATCATCACAGGACAATTACTGACAGTAATTTACTTTAGATTCTATCTACTACATCCTATAATTATAGGTGTTTGAGACAGACTTACCGAATAAGTTAATAAGCTTTAAGAAGCATATATTTTGAAAATATAAGAAAAAGCAAAGGCTTTATTAACTTCTACTAAATTTATTACGTTAAACTAAAAGGGATAAAATTAATAACTTCAAGCCCATAAAAAAAATTAAATAATTTAAAGAAATTGGCAAAAACCCCTTCCAAGCAAGATATATAAGCTTATCATATCGATATCGGGGTAAAGTTCCGCGAGCCCAGACAAAACCAAAAGAGACTAAGCCCAACTCAATAAAAAAAATTATAGAATTAATAAAACAGCCAAGAAAAATAACAACAAATAATATGCTTATGAACAAAATACCAGCATACTCAGACATAAAAATTAGTGCAAACCCTCCACTTCTGTACTCAACATTAAATCCAGAAACCAACTCTGATTCACCCTCAGCAAAATCGAAAGGAGTACGATTAGTTTCTGCTAAACATGAGGCAAACCAAATAATTATTAAAGGAAAACTTAAAAAAATAAATCAAATATAATCTTGATATAAAAAAAAACTAACTAAAGAATAACCCTCTCTTAAAAAAATAAAAGATATGAGAATTAATGCCAAACTTACCTCATAAGAAATGGTCTGCGCAACAGCGCGCAGGGCCCCCAACAAAGAATAAATAGAATTGGAAGACCACCCAGCAATTATTACAGTATAGACCCCCAGTCTAGTACAACTAAGAAAAAATAATAAGCCAAAATTGTAAATAAATATTCCAGCATAAAAGGGGGCAACTAGTCAACATATTAAAGAAATAAATAGTCTAAAAATGGGAGAAAAATAATAAGGTATATAATTAGAGCTCATAGGAAAGGTTTGCTCTTTATTAAATAGCTTAATAGCATCAGAAAAGGGTTGAACAACACCACAAAACCCAACCTTATTAGGACCTTTACGAATTTGTATATAACCTAAAATCCTCCGCTCCAATAAAGTTAAAAAGGCCACACCAACCAGTACAAAAACTACTAAAATTAGGGATCCAACGAAGTTTAAAATGATATCAAATAACTGCATAGTACTAATTGTAAGACTCCTTACATAAATGAATTCTAAATTCATGGCACTTCTCTGCCAAAATAGTTAATAGTAGTCAAAAAGAAAGAATTACTTGTAATAATGGTCCTTTCGTACTAAAAATTACAAAAAAATTGAGGATAGAAACCGACCTGGCTTAAACCGGTCTGAACTCAGATCATGTAAGAATTTAAAGGTCGAACAGACCTATGACTAAAGCTGCTACACCAAATCATAATCTTAATCCAACATCGAGGTCGCAAGCCTTCCTGTAAATTTGAACTCCAGAGGAAGATTACGCTGTTATCCCTAAGGTAACTTATTCTAACAATCTATAATAAAGGATCTAAAAACCATAAATAAATGTATGATAAATAATAAAAGTTAAACATATATCTTTTGTCACCCCAACAAAAAAGCAAAAAAAATAACATATTTTATAAAATAGTTAAAAGCTATTTAAATAAGCCTTAAAGCTCTATAGGGTCTTCTCGTCCTTCAAGAAAATTTGAGCCTTTTAACTCAAAAGCTAAATTCAGCAATATTAAATTGAGACAGATAGTACTTCGTCAAACCTTTCATTCCAGCCTCCTATTAAAAGACTAATGATTATGCTACCTTTGCACGGTCAGAATACCGCGGCCGTTAAAATATAATTCACCGGGCAGGCACGACCTCATATAAAACACAAGAGGACATGTTTTTGATAAACAGGCGAGCAACTATATTTGCCGAGTTCCTTAACAAAAGATCACAATATAAAGAAAAAAAACAAAAAAACATACTAATTTAATCATTATTGATATTGATTATTAATTAAACAAAACACCTTAATATAATACTAAAAAAATTAAAATCAATAATAAATAAGATATACTATAACGTAATTAAAAGATGGATGATATTAGTCCTACTAATCATATTAAAAATCAATTTTTAGATGAAAGCAGAGATTATCCCCTACAATTTAAAACCTATTAAATAGGTACCTTAATAAAAAAATACATAAATAATAAAATCAAATTAAATTTGTTTCTTAAGGAACTAGATACCCTTATAAACGAATAGAATATCTCTCCAGATATATATTAATGATGTTGATGCCACAACAAGCAAAATAAAAAATCAGCTCTTATAAAATCGAGAAATAAAAATAAATTAAATAAAATTAATCAACCCTGATACAAAAGGTAATATCAACTAAATATACTTTTAAATAAATAGATATTTCAATATATTTCAACAACCCCTCACGGTACTAGTTAACTATTACTAAAAAATTTAGTTCAATAACATACTATAAAAAAAGATATTTCTCCCAATGAAAATATTTTAATAAAGTAAGAAGATTTTTATCAAAATAAACCGAATTGCACAGATAATCATCCAGTGTAAATGGACCGCTTACTAATAAGCTTTATTTTGATTCTTACTAGGTGCATTTTCCAATACGCCTACTATGTTACGACTTATCTCATTTATCACGAGAGCGACGGGCGATGTGTACACATTATAGAGCCAAAATCCAAATAACTAAATAAATCATTTTACTTTCAAATCCACCTTCAATCCAACATTAAAAGAAATCCGTATAAATATATTTATTGTAGCCCATCTCAACTTATTCATAAGCTGCACCTTGACCTGACATTTTTATATTAAATAAAGGGGGGAATTAACTCTAAAAAGATACCCTTATGACGGAGGTATACAAACTGAATACAAAAATAAGTAATAAATATCGTGGAATGTCGATTATAGGACAGGCTCCTCTGAAAGGACTAAAATACCGCCAAATCCTTTGGGTTTCAAGAACATAGCTAATACTACCCCAGCAAAAAATTAACGCCTAATATAAAAGGGTATCTAATCCTAGTTTTTAAGATAAGTTTCACAGACTCTAAAATAATACTTTAATTAAAAATATAAATTTCACCTAAAATTAATAATTGAAGAAAATAAACTAAATAACTACTAACTAAAAATAGTCCCTACCCTCAATCGTATAACCGCGGCTGCTGGCACGAAATTAGCAGAGAGTAATAAAATCACTGTTTCCAAAACGTCTTGAATAACAATAATAGCCACTACAAAATAAAGCATTTAGAATCAAAATTGGTATATAGCATAAAATTAAAGGGACAATTCAGCAAGGATAAAACTTTACAAAAAAAGGAGGATAAAAATATAACAAGCAAAAATAATACATAAATAATAAGGTCTAAAATAGAGTTAGTACTATTTTTAATAGTGTATAAACTAGATATTATGGTGTGTGTGTGTGTGTGTGTGCTATATATATATATATATATATATATATATATATATATATATATATATATATATATATATATATATATACACACACACATATATATACATATATATATATATATATATATATATATATATATATATATATATATATATATATATATATATATATATATATATATATATATATATATATATATATATATATATATGTGTATATATATATATATATATATATATATATATATATATATATATATATATATATATATATATATATATATATATATATATATATATATATATATATATATATGTGTGTGTGTGTGTGTGTGTGTGTATATATATGTATATATATATATATATATATATATATATATATATATATATATGTATATATATATATATATATATATATATATATATATATATATATATATATATATATATATATGTGTGTGTGTGTGTGTGTGTGTGTGTGTGTGTGTGTGTGTGTGTGTGTGTGATATATATATACATATAGTTATTACTAACAACTTAATAAATATAAAACAAAGCAGTAAATAAAGACCAAAATAGAATATTAATTTTTTATAAAA